AAACTAATCCCAAATCAAAATATTCAGAGGACTCTTCTGACAAAAATATGTAATTGTCAACAAAGTTGTTTCTTTTTTTATTTTTCTTCAAATCCAAAAAACTCTTCTTACTTCTACATAGGTCGTCGATTCAGCATTGGATAAAAATAAAAAGGGGAAATACCCATTTTTACAATAACAATAAGGGTTCAAAACCTATGAATAGGAGTGTTCTCTATCCATAAAATATTTATTTTGAACCATCTCTATATTAACATAGAAGGTGAAAGAGTACCGCGCTGCGTCTAGACTTCAAACAGTTTGCTTTAACCATATTCATATTAATGGCCACACATTATTGGTTGATAGAGAATCAAAAAAAAATTACCAATGGATCACGAAATGCTATGGTTCTTATCCATAATCTCTTAATTTATTCCGAAGTCATTCGTGAGATCGTGCACCTTTTTTTCTAGTTATAATGAAAAAGGTACAGCTGGTTGGATCCAGCATATTCTTGAAATAAACAACCCGCACACACTCCCTTTCCAAAAAAGATCAATACACCAAGCACTACACTTAGATTTATTAGATTTGTTGAAAAAATATCGGTATTAAACCCGAAACTCCCGGCGGATGGCCAATGGCCCAAAGAAACGAAAGAATCGGTTACATTTTTCATATGATCTCCTATAGACTAAATAGATAGACTAAAAAATCGAATAGAGTTCTTTTTGTATCACTTCGCCCCTCTTTTTTATTTTTTTCCTATTTTTAATTTTAAATAAAAAAAAGTATTTGATTTATGTGAACTATCCCCCTTGTGTCAATCCTTTGGACTCCGAAGGGGAAGGATGAAAGGGAATGGGTATACTAATCTCTCATCCACAAATCAAACCTTCCCACAGGTTATTTTGTCAACGAATAAGTAATTGTAGGAGTGAAACCTTAATAGAATTCGAAAAAGGAAAGAATTAGTTCAAGGCAAAAAAATAGGGATTTTTCATATTAAACAAAAGGATTCGCAAACAAAAGCGCTAATGCTACAACCAGTCCATAAATTGTTAAAGCTTCCATAAAAGCTAGACTAAGCAATAGAGTACCTCGTATTTTTCCCTCTGCCTCAGGCTGTCTGGCAATACCCTCTACAGCTTGACCTGCAGCAGTCCCTTGACCAACTCCGGGTCCAATAGAAGCAAGCCCTACAGCCAACCCAGCAGCAATAACGGAAGCGGCAGAAATAAGTGGATTCATGATAAGTTCCCTCGTACCAAAAAAAGAAATGGTTAATGATACAATCAACCACCGAATTATGACTTAATAATTCCGGCGCTAGCATTTCGAAGTAACTAAGAATTTGGAGTTAAATTATGAAGTAATAATATTAGTGAATAATTCGAACTATTTTTTTGAGTTTCTGTTTCTATCCACAGAGTCTTTGGGAATCCATACGACTTTCGATCTTTCATTTCTTGGTTCCGAACTCTTATTTTCGTCCACCCTTTTCTGAATTTCATCTGTTTATTTAGTCAATTCACAGTCACAGGGAGACGGAAAGGGAAAGGCTTGTATTGGTATTATAATCCCTGCCAAAATTCATAGGAGTCGGGTGGCAAATAAACTATCTCTTTAGTTCATATAGAATCAGTCAATAGCTAATATCACATATACGTGTCTTTCTTCCATAACGTAAACCAAGCATTCATCTTAGATTCAATCGGATTGGAGAATCCATTATCGAAATATCTACAAGAGTTTACTTATTTATAGTTTATAGCCATTCAATTACATATACCTACCCTCCCCAAACCAACCCATTTTTTAGGAATTAGGTTTTTGTGTAAATCCTTTTTTTTTTCTTTCTTTTTCTTTATCATTATTCCAATGTATCCAATCTAAATGGACAAATTGGTTAGTCCAAATCATTGCATAGAAATATTATTATTTGATTCATCTAAGTTCATACAATTTGTTATTTATTATATTACTAGTTTCGTTTGGTCAATCGTTGAATAAAACAACTGAAATGGGAATCCTTTTTTTTATTTAAAATTTAATTCTTTTATTTAATATTAATATTTAATCACACGTCCTAAATACAGGCATTCATATTGAATATTCTAATTCTTTTTTTATTTGAATATTGAACTTGAACTATTGAATAATGAGATAGAAATCGAATATTTGTTGAGGAGAAGTATGATATTAAGTGGACGAAAGACAACTTTAGGAAAAAGATCTTTTCGATCTCTTTCCTTTTTTACACCTATCTAATATCGTAATTTTTTTGCTATTATTCTATATCGTATATGGTCTACTTGTATATTCCCTAAGTCCATTTTATTGAACCAAAGAAAAAGACCCGTTAGTTTGAAAAAACGATTTCAATGATGACCCTCCATGGATTCACCGATATAAGCCGCGGCTAAAGTTGCAAAAATAAGAGCTTGAATACCACTTGTAAATAATCCAAGGAACATAACAGGTATAGGAACCACTGAAGGTACTAAAGAAACTAGAACAACAACGACTAATTCATCAGCTAAGATATTCCCGAAAAGTCGAAAACTTAGCGATAGGGGCTTTGTAAAATCTTCTAAGATGTTAATGGGTAAAAGGATTGGAGTTGGTTGAATATATTTCCCGAAATAACCTAATCCTTTTTTTGTAAGACCCGCATAGAAATAAGCCACTGACGTGAGTAAAGCCAAAGCAACAGTAGTATTTATATCATTCGTGGGTGCGGCTAACTCGCCATGAGGTAATTGTATGATTTTCCAAGGTAAAAGAGCTCCCGACCAATTAGAAACAAAAATAAATAGAAACATAGTTCCAATAAAAGGAACCCAAGGGCCATATTCTTCTCCAATTTGCGTTTTACTAACATCTCGAATGAATTCAAGAACATATTCGAAGAAATTCTGACCGCCACTCGGAATGGTTTGCGGGTTCCGAACAGCTATGGCGGCCGAACCTAATAAGATAGCAATTACAACCCAAGAAGTAATAAGTACTTGGCCGTGGACTTGGAAACCCCCTATTTGCCAATAGAAATGCTGGCCTACTTCCACACCAGATACATCATATAACCCCTTTAGTGTGTTTGCTAGAACATTCATATTAATATTGCCCTCGGAAAAAAAAATCGAACTTTAAATTTGATTCAACCATCTCTTTGCCTACTTGAATCGGATATTTTGAATACCAACTAATAGTACAATTTTGAATAATAACTAATCACACGGTCTGCCCAGTTTTTTTTATCTCTTTTTTGATTTTGATGAAATTCAGAAACAGTAGTCGAGTCCATAAATCTATATCTATAGGATTTTCGAAGTCAATTATTTATCTTATTATTAATCAAGGATTTCGTATATAGCTAGAACGACCCTCACAAATTGCAAACACTAATTTGTTAAGAATTAATCGGATTGAAGATATAGCGTCATCGTTAGCTGGAATCGAAAGATCTGCTAGATCGGGGTCACAATTTGTATCGATTAAACAAATTGTTGGAATTCCCAAAGTGATACACTCTCGTAGCGCCGTATAGTCTTCGTGCTGATCGACTATGATTACAATATCGGGTAACTCTGTCATATATTTAATCCCGCCCAGATATGTTTGCAAACGGGATAATTGTCTTTTCAACACAGCTGCATCTCTTTTTGGAAGACGGTTGAGTCTTCCTGTTTTTTGTTCCATTCGCAAGTCCCTGAACCTATGAAGTCTCGTTTCTGTAGTGGACCAATTTGTTAACATGCCGCCGAGCCACTTTTTATTAACATAATGACACCGGGCCTTTATTGCAGCCCATGCTACTGAATCAGCTGCTTTATTGTTGGTACCAACAATTAAGAATTGTTTTCCTCTACTTGCTGCATCAAAAACTAAATCACAAGCTTCTGATAAAAAACGAGCAGTCCGAATAAGATTTGTAATATGAATACCTTTACGCCTTGCAAAGATATAAGGTCCCATTTTAGGATTCCATTTCCTAGTACCATGGCCAAAATGAACTCCCGCCTCCATCATTTCTTCTAAATTTATGTTCCAATATCTTCTTGTCATTTCTCCCCCCGCCCCCCCTTTGCCTTAAAAAAAAAGAGAGGAGGAGCCTTGAACTGAAATATAAAATTGTTCCAACGGAACCTTCGGCTCTACCGTAGATTGGCTATAGATACATAATCCAAGCCATTATTCTTTTCTATTCATTAGTCTTTTTATTACTAAATCAAATGACTGCACCAAATCAAAGAAAAAAGAAAGTAGTGAAAGGAATGACTCCCTTCTCCCCCGAAAGCCTAGAAGTAAGCCATAACTCTTAACGATGCAAGGAACAGCTATCGTTTTGTTCCCAAGTCCAAGCACGAGATGAGACTTACCAACTGATCCTAATGGCTCTGGGTCAGGTCACGAACGGATAGGGTAATAATTCATTAGCAGAAAGAGGTCTACCACTATAAACGATAAACTAAACCAATGGAGCTACTTATAAATGAAAACCTATCAAAGCTTTTCGGCACGAACAATTCCTGTTGTAAGAAGTTCCGCTGACCTGGATGAAAGCGAAAAAGAATACCCATATTTATGTTTATGTCATTTGATGGATGCTTTTTTAAAGCAATTAAATGCTTTGGGAATTCTATATTCTATAAAAGGATCTTTCATCTGATAAATATATGGATTACAGAAAGAATGTCTCAATTTACAAAATCTATTTATAACTTTAGCATGATAGGGCTGTATTTTAGTATTATTAGAAGAAGACGAAACGGTAAGTTTATCCTGGGAATATGTCAGTTTATCCTGCAAAGTTTAAGTTTGATCATCGAAGTCTTTAGATAGAGAGAAGATCTGTTGTTTTTCAATCTCAGATAAATATTTAAACCAAGCCTTGTTCTCCATTTTTTTTTTCATTTAAATTATCTATTCATTAGAGATACCCTATCATAATATGAAAACGAAGGTAGCTACACAAATTGGACGGTCATTTGTATGGTACATATTCTAATATATTATTTTTGAATTTTTGTAGTACTCTTGTCATGTATATGAGTATCACCGCCTCCAGCCATACCATGATTTATACACTCTCCAGCTTCGGATAAAGGAAAAACACTAATTCATTCTATATGTGTTCGACAGAGGGATATTTCAATCACCAGAATCACGCTAGATTACTAACTTATGTATACTGACCTACATAAAGTTGACCTCATAGCGGAGGCTTTTGTGGAAAGTTTTAGAGGTGTGTAAGCATGGGCCAGGTATTACCCTATAGAGTCAATTAATAGATTAACTACTTTTACAAGTGAACTGGACAACTAAGGTGGATTAATAACATAAAACTATGAAATAATGGCTGTTTAGTCTCTACTTGATGTGGTCGGATTGAGAAAGCAAGAAGATAAGGTGTGTAGCCGGCATAACCATGGGCGTGCGATCTGATATCTCACTTCACGCTTCCAAGCAAGCCCACTCCGCCCAATATCAAGCAAACGTCATCCCAAAAAGACTTCTCTAAAGTAGGTCCAGGCCCAGAAAAGCAGTCCAATCGTTTGGCTTTGGCCTTGGTTGGTATCCAAGGAACATCACGTGGATGCGCGGGTGGGTTCCTCAGTAAGCCTGGTCAAGTCCAGCTCATCAACAACATCTTCTTCCTCCCTTTCGGTCGTTCCCACAGGTAACTCTAACACAGCGCCATCTCATGGAAAACAACCAGCTCCATTTTCAGAATCCAAGCTTCCCCTTCCCTTCCTTCGCTCCCCCCATTTCTTTTACTGGTTTATGGAAAAAGGAAACCATAAATGCAGGTTATTTATATATATAAATCTCCGTTGACAATAATGTTCTTGATTTGAATTTGTGGTACTTGTTGGCAATTAAATGATGTTTCTTACATCTGAGGTATCCTAAATGCGAGCTAGATATGCTGACTGATTTCTGGTCTGTCTCATGATCACTATTCAGAAGAAGGAGAGAAAAATGAAAATTTTTCTCATAATGTCACGAACAAGGAAAAGGTTATTGCAAAATTATAGCTCAGAAAGGAACACGTAACTAAAAAACTCTCCTTATCCAGAAAGCGTAAGGGCTTTAACTTAATTTAGTCCATACTAAGTGTGTAAGGTGAGTGTCGAGCTGGCCGGATCTGTAAGACGTCATCCCGGAGAGGTGCGAGGAGGTTTATTTCTTTTTAGTAGGAGAGAGAGAGGGAAAAAGGGCCTGTAGAGAGGAATAGTGTAGAGGGAGTAGTGGGTGTACTGGCTTGGGGTAGGAAAGGGCTATGCTGTCGAGTGACGATTGGGCGAGGGGACTTCCATCATGTAGCTGGGTACAAATAAGCCGGGTAAAGACGAGTAGGCAGGGCGTTAGGCTAGTGCCAGTGGGGGACGTAAACGAGGACAGATCACATGGTTTTGTCCTGGTCAGCTTTGAGCTGTCGAGTGACGATTGCTCTATCTCTTAAGAAAGAAGAGTACTCTCTGACGGATTCGCGCTATTATTGTTCCCTATTCTTGAAGGAGTGATCGGGATTAAGCCGCGTGGCGATACCCGCGAAAAAGAAAGTCCTATTCGCTCTTTGCTTGGGGGTGGGCCTTTCCTTTCGTACTCAAATCCGTACGGGGAAGGGCAATTATTCAGCAAAATCTAGTGGATGGGGTTCCATATTCATGAAAAGCCAGGTTTGAACCATGTTACGGAACCAAGACAAGAATTATTACTAATAATAAGAAGGGGCCTTAAGCATAATAAGAAAGGGTTAAGGGCCTCCAACGCCTATAAATAGAAGCTTCTTTCTCTATTTGGAAAACCAAAGGGAGATGGATCCAGCTACTGTATCAAGACTTTATCAAATAGAGCAAGAAATCCAACGCGTGGCGAACGCCAAGCTCCAGCAGGAGCAACTTATGGGTCTCTTCTGGGAGCACATGCCTCCCATAGATCCTGAAGAAATTGGGAGAAGGATGCTAGCAATTCGGGATAGCATTCGTCAGCTTGATGAAAGGAAGAGGGAGCTGCTTGAAGAAAGGGATGCGCTCATTGTGCAGGGGGCCCAGAACAACCGTAGGGGAAATCGAAACTAGAAGATCTATAAGATTTAAAGCGGTCGGTCTTATAAAGTTCGCTAAGCTTCGCTTCCCTCCCCCCTTCCCTTATTAAGTATTAAGTGGAAAATAGTAAGTATTAAATTAAGGATTAAGTGGAAAATAGTAGTCGGCATTCTGTTCTTTATATTATAGTCGTAAGGGGCTTCCTCAGAAAAAAAAGTAAGGAAGGAGGCATTCGAAAGGACGACCACTATATCTCATAAGGCATTGTGGTGTAAAACCGACGACTACATGGCTCTATACACCAAGTCATGAGCTATATCGAAGCCAAGCCGCCGTCTATAGGCGAAGCGACGAAAGCCTGACGAAGGCCTATGCTACAGTAAAAAGTACGTTAAGGTTACAAAGTAACACTTAGCCGTATACAAATACAAAGGGAAAGGCGTAAGTACGGAATAACGTCAGCTGTGGATATAGACTAGGCGGAGTCTTAAACTACGGACCGAGACTACACTAAGGAACAAGGAAGCTTGACTGAGCAAAGAAGTCAAGGAACGAAGCTGCTTCTCTACTAGTCCCCCGAAGGGCGAAAAAGGGCTTGTAATTTCATTTTTTTCTATTAAGAGAGAGGGGGCTTCAAGTTCTTAGGAAGAGCCGTACGAGGCAGCTCACGTACGGTTCTCGGGAGACGAGCCCCAGCACGGGGGCACTTATATAATAGCCAGTCATCAATTGTAAGCGGGCAAGATGGTGATAAATTGCGATTGGTCTAAACCTTTGCCTAGCCACTTATTGCGACCTGCCCATACATACTAAGACCTTGTTCACACAGCGAAGAAAGGCCGAATGGAAGGAAGGGGGCAGTCAGCTGGCTGTTTCTTGGCCGCGCCCCCCTGCTTATAGATACGAGATACTTGCTAAATTTTAAAATAGGGAATTGCATACCATTAGTCGATATACGTATAGGAACATGGGTACATGATATTGAATGTCATCCAGCTCGAGCCGCAAGAACTTTTACTAAAATAATGAAGTGAAACCCTTCTTAGAAAGAAGTAAATCCTATAAATCATTGTTATGATATATCGTGGAAATTCTGTGAAAGGGAAGAATCAACAAATTTTCTCTGGTGAAACAAAATATCTCTCATTTTCGCCTCGAATAGATTCTTTTTTTTTGTTTTCAAAGGAATCTTATTATGTTGTTTTGAAGGGTGCACTAATCCTTTGAACCCGGTCCCGACAGGTATCATCCCCCCCAAAACAACGTTCTCTTTCAGACCTTTCAACCAATCGATACGCCCCCGGAGAGCTGCCTTTGCTAAAACTCGAGCAGTTTCTTGAAAACTTGCTTCAGATATGAAACTTTGGGTATTGAGAGATGCTCTTGTTATTCCCAATAAGATGGCTCGGTAACAGATCGCTTCTTCCAAAGCGCGTCCCGTTCGTTCTGCTCGTAACAATCCGATTAGTTCTCCGGGTGAAAAAACATTAGACATTCTGTCTTCTGAAACCAATACTTTTGATGTTATTTGCCGTACAATAATTTCTATATGCCTATTATGAATCTGCACCCCCTGGGATCGATAAACCTTTTGGATCTTATTGACCAAAGAGATACGACTTTGCACTATAGTTAGCTCAGCACTAATGAAGAATCCCCAAGGAATTCCAAGAATTCTTGTTATACATTCGTTCCAACCCTCAATCCTCTTTTCTAGATTCATCGATATTGAATCGGTCGAGCGCACTTCTAACACTTGTTCCACTTTTGGAAGACCCTGCGTTATGTCCCCAGATCTCGACTTTTCATATATAAATGTAACTAATGTATCTCCTTCATAAAGGATTTCGCCATAATGGCCATGAACGGTTGCTCCCGGGGTGGCCAAATAAGGCTTAGCTGATCGTATTACTACGGAATCGGCTTGAACAAAGATAACTTGACCCGATTTTAGATGGGGTCCGTTTTTGGCTATACACACATTTTCACAAATAAACTGTCCAAGGCTAATTATTGTAGACGTCTCTTCACAATAATTGTGATGGAGAAAATACCAATTCAAATTGAATGGATTGAAAAGAATCTTACTGCATGCGTCGGGATTATAAAATTTCCCACTTTCACTTTCATCCATTGAATAATATTTAATTACTTGAAAAGTCCGTTTGAAATTGTCAGGTTGCAAATAGTTAGTTAACAAGATTTGATTGTGAGTTATTAAGTGGGAAAATAAAAAAAAATTCTCAATTGGGGGGGCTGATCCTAAAGGGCCCACCGAATTCCTAATTGGAATTAGGGGATCCCTTTGATGACTTGATTCTTTTATTCCATTGTGATATTTTTGATCGTTCAATGGACCCATTCGAGAACAGTTGGATGATAACAAAATGATCAATGGTTGGAATTCCTTATTTCTATTCAACAATGTATGAATAGTTCCTTGATTGGGGTTAAGGAATTGTTGAATTCTTGTCTTTGAATAGGAATATATAGAACAAAACGGATTGATATTGATGTAATCTGATCCATTATCAGAGAGCAATCCTGAACCGGAGGGATCATTCCTTTTTACCATATAGGAAATAGGGGATTTCGCCAAGTCGATTCTTAGGAAATGTCGAATCAAACCATTTATCCTTATTTCAACAAAAGAAGCACGGGCTTCTTCGCCAGAAGAACTTTTTTTGGCTTGGTCCCAATTCAATACTAAACAAGTCCGAACTAATTGAAGAGTTGTGTCATAAATTCCTCGAATCGGTTTGCTCTTTCCATAAAGCATATAATTGATAACGCGAAGTTGCACAATATCCCTTTCCTGCAACATATCGGGAGGGAAAAGTGTTGCTAAATTTAGACCGTCCGTTATTTCATATGTGACGACAGGGCGAACCAAAACAAAATGCTTTTTTTTGCTAGGTGTAATCCGTTGGACATAGATCCAATTTTTCATTTTTTGAAATTCC